ATGGGTGATCAAATGGAATAAAGCAGCTCGATAAGAACCTATACCTAGAGCTAACATAATATAACCCAATTGAGACATTGTAGAATAAGCTAAACTTCTTTTAATGTCTCTTTGGGCAAGAGCTAAAGTAGCTCCTAAAAGTACTGTTATTATACCTACTAAACAAATGAGATTCATTATGTAAGGTATAACTATGAAAAGAGGAAGAAGCCGAGCTACAAGAAAAATCCCTGCTGCTACCATAGTAGCAGCGTGTATAAGAGCCGAAATAGGAGTGGGGCCTTCCATGGCATCAGGTAACCATACGTGAAGGGGGAATTGTGCGGATTTAGCAACTGCACCGACAAATAATAAAAAGGCACATAAAGTAGCAAATAAAGAATTGACCCCATTATTATGAATCAAGGTATTCACTATTTGGAACAAATCGCGAAATTCGAAGCTACCAGTTATCCAATAAAATCCTAAGGTTCCTAATAATAAACCAAAATCTCCTATACGATTAGTTACAAAAGCTTTTTGACAAGCACTTGCTGCAATGGGTCGTGTGAACCAAAAGCCTATCAATAAATACGAACACATTCCCACTAGTTCCCAAAAAATATAAATTTGTATCAAATTGGAACTAGTAACTAATCCCAACATTGAAGCATTGGAAAAACTCATATGAGCAAAAAATCTCAAATATCCTTGGTCGTGAGACATATAATTGTCACTATAAATAAAAACCATGATTCCAACAGTAGTAATTAGTATTGACATAATAGAAGTAAGTGGATCGATTAAGTGTCCGAACTCTAATAAAAAATCATTATTGATGGTCCAAGACCATAGATATTGATAGGTCAAACTTCCATTTATTTGCTGAATAGACAGATTGGCCGAAAACCACATAGCTATACTTAGTAGTAAAACACTTAGGAAAGCCCACATACGACGAAGATCTTTTGTTGCTGTCGGAATAAGTAGAAGTCCAAATCCTATTGACATAGTAACTGGGAGCGGAAAAAGGGGTATTATCCATGCATATTTATATGTATATTCCATAAGAAAACAAATTGTTCTTTTTTCTTATAATTGTTTCCGATTCACCAATTCTGATCTATTTCGAAAAGAACAAAACAATAAGAAAAAAATATTCAAAAGATCAAATACAAAAATACAAATATGACTTTTTGTTCTCTCAAATATTTGAGATAAGAGTTGCAATTGGTTGGTCAAATATCAAATAATATTATCAAATAATTAGTCAAGTTTCTTACTTAGTTATTAATTAACTTCTAACTTCAAACTCTAGAAAAGAAAGATATTTTTGAAATAATATGACATCATATGAGATTTTGAATAATTGGATTTTCCCTTTACATTTTACATTATATTCTAATTATGTAATATTATGTAATTTCTATTCTATAATATTTTATATTATATATTTCTATATACTTTGTATACTTTTTAAATAGATTTTTATTCATAATATATTTTCTTCATTATTATAATTATTATATATATTTTCTTATATATATTATTATAGTATATACTTATATACTATTTACTTTATTACTTTACTATTTACTTTACTATTTTATTTTACTATTTAGAGAAATTAGATAAATATTTTCTATTACTATTCTTAATATGAAATATTCATATTTGTAATATTGTATATATGACTCTTATATTATATCTTATATTCTATATGAAAATATATTAATATTAAATAATATTAAAATTACATTACTTTTTTTTGTATATTCTTTTTGTATATATTCCTTTAAAAAATAAAAATAAATATACAATACGTATGTAATTCTTACATTATGTAAATATCAGAATGAAGATAGAAAATCGAAATCTATTTGTCTATTAAAATAGAATCGTTTTAGAATCTTTTTCTTTTATTATTGATTTTCTTTTTCTTTTATTCTTTTTTCTTCTATTTGTATGTTATGATATCTTTGAGGTAAATTTATGGAATTAAGTATTAAGTATAGGTAATTACTAATAAAGAGTAATTGATTTTGAACAATATATGTCTTTCACATACAACGATAAAAATGAGTCACCTACCTTTTGAATGGCAGTTCCAAAAAAACGTACTTCTATGTCAAAAAAGCATATTCGTAGAAATCTTTGGAAAAAAAAAGGATCTTTAGAGGCAGTAAAAGCTTTTTCTTTAGCTAAATCTGTTTCCACCGGACAGTCAAAAAGTTTTTTTGTGCGACAAAAAAGAGTCTTGGAAAAATCTTAATTGACATGTTTCAAAGAACTTCCAAATTTCCATTTTTGAATTGGAAGACAAATGATTCAATTTTACTAATGTATTGTGTATCTTCTTTTTTTTTCTCATTTTTTTCTATTTTTTATAGTCTTTCTATATTTCTATTATCTTCTATTTTATTTATTTTATTCTATTTATTGAGATTTATATTGATTGATATTGAATTCGTGAGATGTTTTTTTATTTCCTATGAATTGTGCTTTTCGAAATAGAAAAGCACAATTACGATAGACAAGGAAGAATCTGAATATTTCATTATACTTTATACTAAGGTGTTGGGTCTCGAAATCGTTAGAAAAAAAATGATGAATTTTAGACTCCGACTGAGAACGAAACTTGACTGTTTTGGATAAACAAGAGCTAGGTTTATAGTACAGAAAGGTTGATTATTAAAACTGAACTTACGAAGATACTAATTCAATATTATTGATATTGAACATTTCCATATGAATGGAAATGCATCTTTCTTCATTGTTTCCTAAACTCTATTGAATATCGACAATTCAACACGAATTTCCTATTCTTATTTAGGGTAAGCCGCCATGGTGAAATTGGTAGACACGCTGCTCTTAGGAAGCAGTGCTAGAGCATCTCGGTTCGAGTCCGAGTGGCGGCATAAATAATATATAAATATTATTTAATATTAAAAATATAGACACAATAGATCTAATAGAATATAAGATATTTAAAATATCTTATTTTATATTCTATTTAATCCCCTCCCCGATTTCAATTATTTAAAAGGGACTCTTCTTTATGATATTTGCCACCTTAGAACATATATTAACTCATATTTCCTTTTCGATCATCTCAATTGTGATTATGATTCATTTGATGAACTTATTAGTCTACGAAATCGAAGGATTACGTAATTCGTCAGAAAAAGGGATGATAGCTACTTTTTTCTCTATAACAGGGTTTTTAGTTATTCGTTGGATTTCTTCGGGACATTTTCCCTTAAGTAATTTATACGAATCATTAATCTTCCTTTCATGGAGTTTATCCATTATTCATATGATTCCGTATCTTGAGAATCATAAAAATGATTTAAGCGCAATAACTGCACCAAGTGCCATTTTTACTCAAGGTTTCGCCACGTCAGGTCTTTCAACTGAAATGCATCAACCCGCAATATTAGTACCTGCTCTACAATCTCAGTGGTTAATGATGCATGTCAGTATGATGCTATTGAGCTATGCAGCTCTTTTATGCGGATCATTATTATCAGTTGCTCTTATAGTGATTACATTTCAAAAGAGAATCGATTCTCTTTTGAAAAACAAGAATTTTTTCAGTTTAAGGAAGTCGTTTTTCTTTGGTGATATAGAATATTTGAACGAAAAAGGAAGTGTATTAAAAAAGACTTCTTTCCTCTCATTTCAAAATTTTTACAAATATCAATTAATTCAGCGTTTGGATTATTGGAGTTATCGTGTCATTAGTTTAGGATTTACCTTTTTAACCATAGGTATTCTTTCTGGAGCAGTATGGGCTAATGAAGCATGGGGTTCTTATTGGAATTGGGACCCTAAGGAAACTTGGGCATTTATTACTTGGACCATATTTGCAATTTATTTACATACTAGAACAAATCCAAAATTGCAAGACCAAGGCACAAATTCGGCATTTGTAGCTTCTATAGGATTTCTCCTAATTTGGATATGCTATTTTGGGATCAATCTATTAGGAATCGGGTTCCATAGTTATGGTTCATTCCAATGAATATCTAATTCAATAAAATAAACTACACGAAGAATACATAAAGAAATCGTCTGATACACAATGAACATTTGTGGGAGTTTTTGAGAACCGTTTAAATAGAGGAATTATTCAAACGGTTCTCAAAAACTTTAGATGTATCTCATTACAATTCTAATTCACCCTTCCTTTTTTCCATTGTACAACGAAGAATCGTGAAAATATGAAAGTCAAAGAATTCTAAGACTTTCTTTCCAATAAATGAAAATTATTTCATTTTCATTTATTATTGAATCTCAAAAAAGAATTAGTATCTATAAAAATAATTAGATAATAGAACTTGTACCTTGTCAACCGATAACGGGAGAACGAAATCAGGATAAATACCAATCCCTATTACAGGTAGAAAGATACAGATCGAAATAAATAGTTCTCGTGGTCCAGAATCAATCAAATTCGAGTTTGGAATATTGAATAGCTTGTATCCATAGAAAATCTGACGTAACATAGATAATAAAAAAATAGGAGTTAATATCATTCCAATTGCCATTACAAAAGTAATTAACATTTTTGGCATGAAAAGATATTTTGGGCTGGTAATTATTCCAAAAAAGACTAAGAATTCTGCAACAAAACCACTCATTCCTGGCAATGCAAGAGAAGCCATCGAGAAACTACTAAACATGGTAAATATCTTTGGCATTGGGATAGATATCCCCCCCATCTCTTCGAGATAAACAAAACGTATTCTATCACAACTTGTTCCTGCTAAGAAAAAAAGTGCAGCACCAATCAATCCATGAGAGAGTATTTGTAAAATGGCTCCATTAAGTCCCATGCCAGTTAGAGAACCAATTCCTATAATTATGAAACCCATGTGAGATACGGAAGAATAGGCAATACGTTTTTTTAAATTGCGTTGACCAAGAGAGGTTGAAGCTGCATAAATGATTTGTATTATTCCTACTATCACCAACCAGGGAGATAATCTAGAATGAGCGTTAGCTAATAATTCCATATTGATCCGAATCAATCCATATGCTCCCATCTTTAATAAGATTCCAGCTAAAAGCATACATGTACTGTAATGTGCTTCCCCGTGGGTATCTGGTAACCATGTATGTAGGGGTATCATCGGCGATTTGACAGCATAAGCAATAAGAAAACCAAAATAGAGTATTATTTCCAATGCTGCAGGATACGATTGATTAGCTAATTTTTCTAAATCTAATGTTGGTTCATTGGAACCATATAAACCCATACCTAGAACTCCTATTAAGAGAAAAATGGAACCTCCGGCAGTGCACAAAATAAACTTTGTAGCCGAGTACAGGCGTTTTTTTCCTCCCCACATGGATAAAAGTAAGTAAACAGGAATTAATTCTAATTCCCACATGATGAAAAAAAGTAAAAGGTCTCGAGAAGAAAATGATCCTATTTGGCCACTATACATTGCTAACATCAAGAAATAGAAAAATCGCGGATTTCGAGTAACTGGCCAAGCTGCTAAAGTAGCTAAAGTAGTGATAAATCCTGTCAGTAAAATGGGTCCTATGGAAAGTCCATCGGTTCCCAGTCTCCAGTGAAAATCAAAAAGATTGATCCATTGAAAATCCTCCTTCAATTGGGTTAATGGATCGTCCAATTGGAAATGATAACAAAATACATAGGTCATTAGAAGGAGCTCTAGGATACATATACATAGAGTATACCACCTATACACCTTATTTCCCCTATGAGGAAAAAAGACAATCGAAGAACCTGCAAATATGGGCAAAACAAGAAGTATTGTTAACCAAGGAAAATAACTCGTGATAAAGACAAGATAAAATTAGACCAGAAAACCCCGTGCTCGGGAGAAGAATAATATATTTTCTTTTCTCGAGTACGGGCTTTTATCGGTAAAGAGGAATCAAACGATTCAAGTGGAGTTTTTTGTCACATATCAATAAGAAAGACCCATGCTGCGAGTTGTTTCATGCCATAAATAAACACGGACACTCAAAAAATCCGTTGGACAAGCGGATTCACATCTCTTACAACCTACACAATCCTCGGTTCTTGGCGCAGAAGCAATTTGCTTAGCTTTACATCCGTCCCAAGGTATCATTTCCAATACATCCGTGGGGCAAGCTCGAACACATTGGGTACATCCTATACATGTATCATAAATCTTTACTGAATGTGACATTGGGTCTATAAATTCCAGTTTTGAACACAAAAGATTTTCGATCTGGTAAAATCAAATCATAAAATGAAATAAATAATATATTTTCTATTGTAGACACCAGACGAATCAATGATTTATCAAAATTTGAAGAATCAATAGATTTTATAATCTGTTTATGAGAAAGGGCCAAGATACTTTGATTTCCATTTAAATAACCATGAAATATGAGTTTACGAATTCAATTCATGTTAATTTGACTATAACTATATTCTTATATTTCTATTAATATTAATATATATATATAAGATCTTAATTTTTATTTAATTTAGATAATTTCTATATTTTTGTCTTAATTTAATTCAATTTCGATTCAATTTCCTAGAATTTAAAATCTAAATTGAGAATTTAGTAGAATTCTAGGAATTCTAAGTAATCCTATTCATATAGAAAATATGAATTTTCATTCTATAAATCAAATAGAAATAATCTAAAATAGTCTAATTCTAACTAATTCTAATTTTCTAATTTAGAATTCATTTGAATATAATGTACTATTTAGAATGTGCTATACTAATATATATATTCATATACATATATACATATAAATAATAAATAGATTAATATAAATATAGAAAGATTCTAGTATTCTAGTATATAGAAATCGAAATATAATTAAGGATATGATGATATCTTATATATCAGATGAATACGTTTGTTATTAGGTTAGTGATAGAATAGGTTATTAACTCTAAATCATAGATCTATATGAAAAAAATAAGAAAGAAAATAATAGAATATTATATTCTAATTATATTATCTTATTATTCTCAATCTATTAGATTCTATTTAGAATATTCTAAAAGTCTTATGTTTTGATTTCTATGTGAAAATATAAGAATTATGACTAATTATTCAGTAAATTCGATTGATTGATACGAGTTGATTTTCTGTTACGATGGATCGACGAAACAATAGCTAACCCAATAGCTGCTTCAGCAGCCGCAATGGCTATAACAAAGATTGAGAAAATTTCTCCTTTTAATTGCCGACTATCAAATATATCGGAAAATATGACGAGATTTATATTCACCGAATTCAGTATAAGCTCAAGACACATAAGTGCTCTAACCATACTTCGGCTTGTGATAAGTCCGTAGATACCGATAGAAAATAAATAAACACTTAGAAAAAGTACATGCTCTAACATCATTGATAAATTCCTCATCTATCTCGATTCATTTCAATATGAACAAAAATTAAACCGATTCAGTTGACTAGTAGAATAGAAGAATTACAGAACAAAAGAAGATATTCACAGTAGATTGAAAGAAAATAGATTAAATCCATTTTCATTCTTTAATTCTAAAAAAGGAAGTTCTTATTTCTTATTATATTAGATTATTGACGAGCCATAGTAATTGCACCTATCAAAGAAACTAAAAGAATTATAGAAATGAGTTCAAAAGGAAGATAAAAATCTGTGGATAAATGAATCCCGATTTGTTGAACGTTACTCATTAAGTCCTGTTCTATAATCTGATTTGATCTTGTAGTCCGAAAAATCCCGTACCATGACGTATCTGGGATAGTAGTCATTAATGAAAAAAAAATACTTGTACAAACCAGTGAAGTGATCCTATCTCCAATGGTCCACAAATAGGAATCATTGTAATATTCCGAACCGTTCATGAACATCACAGCAAATATGATTAAGACATTTATGGCTCCCACATAAATAAGGAACTGTGCGGCAGCTACAAAATAGGAATTCAATGAAATATAGAATAAGGATATACAAACAAGAACCAATCCCAATGAAAAGGCAGAATCAATGGGATTGGTAAGTAATACTACTCCCAGACCTCCTAATATAAGAACTGATCCCAGAAATACTACAAGAATATCATGTATTGGTCCAGGTAAATCCATTATGAAATAAAAGATAAATAAATAAGTCGAAATATTTCATGACCTTACTAAGGGTCCAGGAAAGGAACTATTCTTTTATATGATACCTTACTAATTGAATGAAAAAAAATGAATATCATTAGATAGATAAAATAAAGTTATTTGACTAATCCTACTTTATTCCAAACCAAATCTTAGTAATTGGTAATCGTTCTTGAACCAAGCAAGGGGTTTTTATTTTTTCATTTTATTTGTTGAATCCATAACTGTTTGAATTGTGTAATCTCCAATTATTGAAATGGGTAACCGACCTAAAGAAATTTGATTATAATTCAATTCGTGACGATCATAAGTGGAAAGCTCATATTCTTCAGTCATCGATAAACAGTTTGTTGGACAATACTCGACACAGTTACCGCAAAATATACAGACACCAAAATCAATACTATAATGAAGCAATTGTTTTTTCTTAATATCTTTTTCAAATTTCCAATCAACAATGGGAAGGTCTATTGGACATACGCGAACACATACTTCACAAGCAATACATTTATCAAATTCAAAGTGGATTCGACCACGAAAACGCTCTGATGTGATTGATTTTTCATAAGGATATTGAATAGTTACAGGTAAACGATTTGTATGGGATAAGGTAATTATGAAACTTTGTCCAATGTACCTTGCGGCTCGTATTGTTTGTTTGCCATAATTCATGAACCCAGTAACCATAGGTAACATATTATAGATATCCATGAATAAAATTTATGTTTCTTTCTCTTGGTTGAGATAAGTTATGAATATAGAATATTCATTATTGTTTTCTCTTAATTTCTTATTTTTATTTATAGTTTATAGTGAAACGAGTTGAAAAGAGGTTGTCAATAATAGATTACCTAGAGAAATAGGTAAAAGAAATTTCCATCCAAGATTTAATAATTGATCCATTCTCATCCTAGGTAGAGTCCATCTTGTTGTGATAGGAATGAACAGAAACAAATAAGCTTTAGCTAATGTAATAAAGATACTAATTGCTATTACAAAGACTCTAAACATTTTCTTTATTCCAAAGAGTTCAGTAATAGATATGTACGGAATAGAAAAATTCCACCCACCTAAGTAAAGAACTGTTACAAATAATGAAGAAATTAATAGATTTAGGTAAGAAGCAAGATAAAAGAACCCGTATTTTATACCTGAATATTCGGTTTGATAACCTGCTACTAATTCCTCTTCTGCTTCTGGTAAATCAAAGGGTAATCTTTCACATTCTGCTAGAGAAGACATTAGGAAAACTAGAAACCCTATGGGCTGACGCCACAGATTCCATCCCCCAAAACCATATTTGGACTGTGCCTCAATTATATCAACTGTACTTGAACTGTTAGATAATTATAGTCGATGATAACATCACTGCTCCCATCGCTATTCCAAAACCGTACATGAAACCTAAGCTTCATACGGCTCCTCTATGGCCACAAAGAAATGTAAGGTAAGGACTGGTTCAGTATTATTGCTCTCCTTGGACCTACAATGTAAAGATAAATTGGAGGTTGGAGAGTCCTCAATTCGACCAATAAGATTCTGTCTGCTATAATAAGAAAAAGCACTTCCGAATTGATCTCATCCCTTATAATGATATGATAATGAAAATAATCAAAATTTATCTTTGTTCAGCAATAACTTAATCCTTCAATCAAATACTCGTTATATTCATAAATATAAAGAATTGGCATTAGTTAATGAATCATGATAAGAATTACCATATGCATATGTATGAAGAAAGAAATATTTTCTTATTATTCCCGTTTTATTCTTTTTTATTCTATTATTGTATTGCATTCTATTTGTTTTGTTCCTGTTCTTCTTTTTGAAAACTAAAAAAAAGAAAATAAAGGATTAATTCGTTCTTGATAGTCATTTATTTACTAAGTGAATAGTAGCATACTCTAGATCGGAATCGTGGGGAAGTACTACTTGATCGTTTCTACCAACTTCAAGCCCTTATTATGATTCGTTTTATGCAAAGTTTTATGCAAAAATCCCTTTTTTTGATACCTTACATTATTTCTATTACTCATCCTTTGCGTACTTTGGTGTTCCTAACTGCCACTTCTTTTTGATTGATCCCCAGTATAGTAATAAATACAGTTGATCTTTTGCATCCGCTTCAAGATATGACGACTAATAAAATAATCTCAATCTTGGGGTAAACAACTTATGTTTACTTCAAATTTCTTCTTGTACCTAGGGAATGAGATTCTTATTGTTTTACTGCAAATTGAGGAGCAGTTTTGTTTCACTCATATAACTATCTGGTTTAATTCATCGAACTGAAATTTTTAATAAAAAAGATGAAGATATTTATTCAAGACATTCAATTTCTTTATCTTCACTTACTTTATACTTTATAAAGTAAGTATAAAGTTTCTAAATTAAATAAAGAAATTAAAAGAAGAAAAAAAAGATCTTTTTTTTCTTCTTTTATTTCATATTTACATATTGAATTATATTTATATTGTATTGTATTGAAATTTAAATTCATTTCTTTTCTCTTTTCTAGAAAAGAGATAAAAAATCCAACGAATCGCACGTAGAGATATTGCTAACACACATAGAGTTAATGGTATTTCATAACTAATCGATTGAGCTGCAGCTCGTAGACCGCCTGAAAAGGAATACTTATTATTTGATCCATATCCTGACATAAGAAGACCAATGGGGACAATACTTGAAAAGGAAATCCATAAAAAAACACCTATACTGAGATCCGCTAAAACAAGGTGATATCCAAAAGGAATTACTAAATAACTTAGTAGAATTGATATAAACCCTATAGAAGGTCCGACCCTAAATAAACGAATATTACCTCTAGATGGAAGAAGATCCTCCTTCAAAAGGAGTTTGGTCCCATCCGCTAAAGCTTGAAGAATTCCTAATGGGCCGGCATATTCAGGTCCAATACGTTGTTGTATTGCTGCAGATATTTTTCTTTCTAACCACACAATGACTAAAACCCCCATTGTGATTCCTAAGACAAGGGTTAAAATGGGGATAAAAATCCATATAAGTCCATAGACTTCTTTTAAGGATTCTAATCTATAAAAAGAATTAATAGTTTGTACTTCTGTCGTCTCAATTATCATTTCAACGATCAACTTCTCCCATAATGATATCTATACTACCTAGTATCGTCATGATATCAGCCAATTTCATTCTTTTAACTAGCTGGGGAAGAATTTGCAAATTGATGAAACCGGGTGGACGAATTTTCCATCTCCAGGGGAAAACGCTACTATCCCCTATTAAATAAATTCCTAATTCTCCTTTTGGGGCCTCTACCCTTACATAAAGTTCTTGTTTTAACAATTCAAAATTGGGTGAAAGTTTTTTAGTAATAAATCTATATTCAAAATTATTCCATTCGGAATTCTTTGTCCTATGAAAACGTCGGTTTTCTAAATTCTCATAAGGTCCTCCAGGAATTCCTTCTAGAGCCTGTTGAATGATTTTTATGGATTCTTGCATTTCACCGATTCTTACTAAATAACGAGCTAATGTATCACCTTCTTTTTGCCATTTGACTTCCCAATCAAATTTATTGTAACACTCATAACGATCAACTTTACGAAGATCCCATTGGATCCCAGAAGCTCGTAACATTGGTCCTGATAAACCCCAATTTATTGTCTCCTCCCCACCAATAATGCCCACTCCTTCAACTCGTTCCAAAAAAATGGGATTTCGCGTAATGAGTTTTTGATACTCAACAACTTCTGTTAAAAAAGAATCACAGAAATCAAAACATTTATCTATCCAGCCATAAGGTAAATCCGCAGCTACTCCTCCGATGCGGAAATAATTATGCATCATCCGCATACCTGTGGCGGCTTCGAATAGATCATATATTAATTCCCTCTCTCTTAAAATATAGAAAAAGGGAGTCTGTGCACCGATATCGGCCATAAAAGGGCCAAGCCATAACAAATGGGAGGCTATACGGCTCAGCTCCAGCATAATAACTCTGATATAACTGGCCCTTTTAGGCACTTGAACACTTTCCAATCGTTCTGGTGCATTTACTGTTATTGCTTCTGCGAACATAGTAGCTAAATAATCCCAACGTGTTACATAAGGCAAATATTGTATAATTGTTCGGTTCTCCGCTATTTTTTCCATCCCTCTGTGTAAATAGCCCAATATAGGTTCACAGTCAATAACATCTTCACCATCCAGAGTAACGATTAGCCGAAGAACACCATGCATTGATGGGTGGTGAGGACCCATATTGACTATTATGAAATTTTTTCTTGTAGCCGGTACAGTCATATTTTTTTTTCCTTAATCCATTATTTCATGAATTTCTTAAAATTAAAAATAATAACTGAACTAATAAAAAAATAATGAAAAAAAAGAAGAAAAAAGAACAAGGATAATAATAAGAAAATAATAAGAAATTCAAATTTAATTAACGAGTTTTTGGTTCCCGAATATCTAACTGATCCATTAATTTCTTATAACGGACTTTGTTTTTATTTGACAAATAAGTCAATAATCGTTGACGTTTTCCCAGAATTCTTCGTAGACCCCTTTGCGATAAAAAATCTCTTTTGTGCAATTCTAAATGTGAAGTAAGTCTCCGTATCTTACTGGTGAAATGGAATACTTGAAATTCAACAGACCCACTATTTTCTTCTTTTTCTTCTTGTGTAATAACTGAGATGAATGAATTTTTGACCATAAATTAAGATTTCTATCTTTCTTTTCTGTGAATTTTACCGATCAGGAAAAATAAGAATATTTCTTATGCCAGTTATTTTCATCTAGTATACATCAAAATTGGATTTCATTCATATACTACTTTGTTTTTTATTTATGTGGTTTATGTTTTGTATATTTGGATTAAATATACAAAACATATATGTATTCACGAAAGAAAACAATTTATTTTTACTTAAAAGGATTCCGCTCTTCCTAGTGAAATTTTATACATTATGAAATCAGCATCATGTATTAGAATGTTATACAGTGTATATATTTCGGCTTTCATCTACCAAATATGTTACACGATATGTAGGAAATCTACTATAAATTTTTTCATTTTTCATTGGAATTGAATTCATTCTGAATTGTGAATACATATGTATTCTTGACATACTGAAACGACTGCTGTTATTGGTATCAAACCAATAGCGATTCATACAAGCTACATCTTCTAATCGATAATTGGGCCAAAGAAACAATTTGAATTTCATGAAATTTTTTCTATCTGTATTAATATGTTTGTCCTCATCCAAAAATTGCCCACAGTTTCTTATTTTGTTTTCATTGCAAAATCTTGAATTTCTATCCACAACATTTAAATTCCGGGAATTGAAACAAATTCGAATTCGAAATTCTCTACGACGTCTGGGAGATAGAATATTTTCAGGAACAAGTAAATCATAATGATTTTTGTCTCCACTCAAAAATATGTTGCTGCGTCCTGCAATGGATTTTTCAAACCCCCCTTTCTCAATATATCTTTTTTTTGTGTATTTTTCATTTGTTTGGTACCTCTTATTATCGACCAATGAAATATCCATAGTTTGATATATAATAGATTTTCCGTCCCTTCGTATAGATAGACAAATTGGTTCAATAATAAATATTCCCTTTCTTATCAATTCTGCAAGAACTAGGTCATTTTGAATTAGCATTTCATATATATTTATTTCACTTCTTTTAATCGAATATAGAGCAATATCATTTGGATCTCTCATTTTAAGTAAGAGACAATATGTCCTGATATTTTTCTTTATTTTTTTACTCAAGGGATCAGCCCATCTTAGTTGAAAAAGGAAATATTTTTTCAAAAAGAAATATAGTTCCGTTTGAAGAACTCTTTTTTTTTTAGATGATTTCTTTGGATTTATGTTAATGTTTTTACTTTTTTCATTTATAGAAAAATGAAAAAAGAGTGATTTGATTGGGATGATCCAAGGTTGAATCTTATATACATCAAAAAGTAGAACAAATTCTGGGAAGAACCAAGTTTCTAGATTGGATATAGTATCATGATTTGATGCGGTATCATATAACCTTTCTTTATTCATTCCCATGCAATCAAAAAAGAAACTTTTTTGATTGCATGGTTTGATCTCTTGATGAATTGTAGGATAAAAAAGATCTTTTTTTTCCATTTTTTTTAAATTATTAATTTCAGTCTTAGTATTTTTCTGAATCTTGATGCCAATATGTGCATTGGCCCAGATCTCAATATTTTTTCTAAAACAAAGATGAAGAATTCTACAATCAAAATATTTTCTATCCGAATTTGTATTCCTATCAATAAGATATCCTTTTTCTATATAATCATTACTAGGTATACTTACCAATACATAAAATGATTCAGGTTTCGATGTATTGAAATGATATGGAATTTCTTGGGCCCCGTTTCTTTCTAATGTTGATCCAGAAATGTATAAATTAGGGAGGCTTATGTATTTATATGATAAAAGATCATATCTGTAATGTTTTTTCCATTTTTCTTTTTGACTCATAAATGAATTCGCTGCATAGTCATTTTTTTTCATGGAATCAATGAATTGGTATTCTTTATATAAATCCAATTGGATTGATTCCTTTTCCTTGTTTTGAATCATACGACGTTGATTTATTCTATTTCGCCATTCTTTAGGTACTAATCGAGAACTCTTTTTTTGAGATAAATCGTATTGATAATGACCTTTTAACCAGTTTTTCCATTCGTTCATTACATATGTATGAATTTTCTTATGTCTTGATTTGGAATTAAAGATTCCGTGTATCATACAATAGTCTTTGAGATTATCCTTAAAAAAAGGAGAGCTCCCTTGATATTGAAGCACAGGCCTCAATTGATACTTATTAAGTAATTGGTTTTGTGATATTTTGTAAAATACATATGCTTGGGACAGAGAAGATAAGTTCCAATAAGTATTGGGATTTTGATTGCTATTCTCAGTATTATCAGTATTTGAAAACGATTTTTTTAGAGTCAAAACAAAATTCATTGTATTTTGATTTGTTTCATCAATTCCTTCTTGTTCTTTATTTATTTCATTGTTGTAAATGGATTTATTAAAGATATTTTTTGTTGATTCAAAGAAAATTTGTGCATTGATCTTAGAAATGGTAATGGTACATAGCAAAATATCTATGTATATTTTTTCAATGAATGATTTGATAAAGTAGTGTGATTTACGCATTAATCGGATATTTTTCCTTTTTAATATTTTCCAAATATGTTTCTGTGATCCCGATCTTTTATTATCATAAATTAGAACTATTTCTTTTTTTTTCTTGTCTTTTGCAGTTCGTTCAATTTGATTCCTTATTTTGATTGTCTTATCAGAAAGATCTTTCATTCTTCTTTCTATTAATGAAGAATTTAACCAATTCATCGTTCGAATTAGAACGGACGATTCGCGAAGAATCTTATTATCCCTTTTTAAATCTTTTTTGTTTTCGTTCGGTTCATATACTTTTTCTTTCCTCAATTTAAATAAGAAAATTGGATTGACTTTCTCCAGTTTTTTCATTATTAGCTTGATAACTCCAACTCTTAGAAAGGATTTTCTTTTTTTATTGAAAATTTTTAGAACTTGTAAAAATTGATTTTTCACCTTTTTTCTTCTTTTTTGGAGTTCTTTATAAATAGGTTCAAAAAAAGAAGGTCGTTTTAGGGTAGAACCAAAGGGAAGGTCCACTTCCGTTCCCCAGACTGTTAAAAAAGAAAACTTTATTTCTTTCTCTTTTTCTTTCATTAGATCTCTATGATTAGATCGTGCCTTAGATTCTCTCCAAGGTTTTAGACAGAAAGGATATAGAATCTTTATCTGAATACCGTTTATTAACCAACCTTGGGGAAAATCTGTTTCTGAGAATTGAACACCATTATAGGTGCATTTAATATGAATTTCTCTATCCCATTCCTTAAAATCCTCGTCCCACTCGGTAGATTGACCTAATAACATACGGAAAAGGTTTTTGGCTATTATGAATGAAGGCAATATAATGTATTTTCTAAGAAGAGATTGGGTTACTAAGATAAAACCTCTTATTGCTTGAGTAAATAGAAAGTTATTCGAAGCTTCTGACATCTCTAGCTCTTCATTTTTATCTTTTTTTTTCTCTCTCTCGTTTTCTTCTTTTGTATCTTTATTTGAGATTCTTAATTCTGATTCTTGTTCTCTGCCCATCCAATTTTTAAAAATGAGATTCTTCATTTTGTTGCTATCAAAAAACGAAAAAAAAGATGTTTTGCCTAGACGATCCAAAAAAAGCGGGGAATGTACATTTACTTGAAAGAGGTTCCAAATAACTGTTTTACGTCTTTGAGCGCGCATGGATCCTTTGATTAGATTGCGACGAAAATCCGATTGTTCTAGGTAACGTATAAGAGCCACCTCGTCCATTGGATCATCATCTTGATAATTGTTACTAGGATTCTGAATACTAGAAATATTATTGATATTCTGATCATTATCGTGATAAATTATCACACGTTTGGCCCTTCTTGAATGAATCTCATGATCTTCTTCCTCCAATCCTTCGTTATTTTCTTCTTCTTCTTCTTCCAAATTCTCGGTTAATCTGTATGACCATTGAGAAACCTTTTTACTGATTTCTTCTATTCTAATTCCAATAGATTGATTTTTCATTGTTTTTTGATCTTTTGTATGTGTTGTAATTGCATCAAATACAAATTGCAAATATTTTGCTTGACTTTCTGAATCAATTCCTTTTTCTTCTGTAGAATTCAAAAATGATTGACGGTGGAGTTCTACAGAATCATTAAGAATTAGATCATGAATCTTATTGATAAAAAAAAATTCTACTAAATCTTCTGTATCTGTATAAGTATTCATGATTGCACGTGAATCTAATTCTTTTCTCGTTCCTCGATATGGTCCGTTGAAAAAAGGATCATATGCTTTTGGCAAGCATTCTGTTCTTTTTTCATCATCGCATAATATGGTTCTTTTTTCAAGCATATCCAGACTAGGGGATTTCTCATTTTTTTCTATAATTTGGATTCGGCTTCTCAATTCATTGTTAAAATTGCACTTTTTTTTTTCATTAGTATAAATCCAAGAATTATAAAGATCTTCGTCATATAGTTTTTCTATTATGTACAAAGAAATTCTTTGTTCTAGCATTTCCGAAAAAGTCGATAAACTGGGCGGATATGTAAAGGATATTATTTGTTTCCCATAACTTGTACATGTAAAAAAAAAGAATTGTGACATTTCATTGCGTAAAGCATTTTCTAATTTATCATTTTTTATATATCGTAATGGACGATTCCATCGTTGATAATCGAAAAAAAAAGTGATAAAAGGTTTTTCAACCTTTTCAACCCACAAATTCATTCTTTTCTTTTTCTCTTCTTTCAGTCTTCCCAATTCCCAATTCTCTTGATG